TGCATCATGAACTTTGTCGTGCGCGCATCACTTAGACGGACTCTAACAAAGTCATGTAATGTAGGAGGCAATGCAAAAATAGAATTTGAAAAAAAAAATACAAGGGAATGAACGGGTATCGGATTCGATTTCTATTCGTTTTTTTAAAGGAGAGGATAAATCAACTCAAAAGAATAGAAATCTAGAAGCTCATTTCTTAGATACTTTGTCTAAGAAAGTTTTTACCCATCTATCAAATAAAAATAGATGGGATATCTCTCTAAAAACCGAGAGGGCTAATATGTATTATGATCTAGACTCTTAATGAATTTAATCAAAATATATCTCGATTCATATCAATTACTTTATAGAGGCTCAGCCAAATGAATCGTGTGTCAGGAACCAGATTTGAACTGGTGACACGAGGATTTTCAGTCCTCTGCTCTACCAGCTGAGCTATCCCGACTAGTCCCGATACTGCATCCTCATTTTACTAGAGAAGTTGGGTATATGTCAATTGAAAGGATATTAGAAAGTCTCGTCCAGATCCCGGAATTTATTGGATCGTTAAACGAACAACTTAGTAAGTTTCAGGATGAATAAAAATCTCCATTTTGAATCATTCAAATTCAAATGGGGATTCCTTGCTCAAAGATGTTCATTTGTACATGTATACTCTATCCCACAAAACTCGTGAGAAGAGAAAAACCTTTCCGCTCAGAGCGGTTTGTAAAAGCGTAGGTGAATGGGAAAGAGAAGGAATTTGGAAGCGCTAACGAAAAAAAGGATCAATATAAAGATAAAGGATAGACTCAAGCGTTAGACAGCGAAATGGGCTCTTTGGGGATAGAGGGACTTGAACCCTCACGATTTCTAAAATCGACGGATTTTCCTCTTACTATAAATTACATTGTTGCCAATATTGACATGTAGAATGGGACTCTATCTTTATTCTCGTCCACTCTTTCTGAAGTTTCAAGAGAAAGATTCCTTTACCAACGTAAGACAATCAACTCCATTTGTTAGAACAGCTTCCATTGAGTCTCTGCACCTATCCTTTTTGATTTTCGCTTTCCGAACCTTGTTTTCAGAAAACGGGATTTGGCTCAGGATTGCCCATTTTTGTTAATTCCAGGGTTTCTCTGAATTTGAAAGTTCTCACTTAGTAAGTTTCCCTACCAAGGCTCAATCCAATTAAGTCCGTAGCGTCTACCAATTTCGCCATATCCCCCTTTGAGATTAGGATCTCACTGTGATGTCCTTCCCGCTTGTCTTTTATTTCTACCGGCACTATTGAATTTAGTAGAGACTTATTGCTATCTCGATAAAGTCTTTTCTCATCTTTGCTTTTTGGTCCAATCAAAAACGATTTTATCATTTATGTCTCTACAATTCAATATAAGTGGATCCGTCCCATATATCTATCTGTCCTCCGTCCGATCACTTTTCTATAGTAATGTTCATTACTTAAACGATCGATTTTGCGTCCTAAATTCCACCTTTCCGAATGAAAGCGGCGGAATGTCTCATTTGTTATAACTAAGAATTCCCTTCAAGAATTAGAATTTGCAAGATAGATGATAGGGAAGAAAAGAGAGAAGGGTAATCAAAAGAATTTCAAATGTCGGTTGAATTCAAAAACAAAAAAAATTTTGAATATTTATCATTTCTTATTCAATAATCTATAATATTATGGTGAGAAAGAAGTCGAAATTCGATAGGCCCAAATGAATCGTTATGTTCTATAAGATTTCCTATTTTTTTAAATTTTATATTTTCTTGTTTTTGAGTCATATTTATTATGAATAAATCAGAATTTTTTAAAAAATTGTATTCTATATAGTTAATAGCAAGCAAGGATTCTGAGAGTTTATTGAATTCCTAGGCGTGTCGAATTTGTCGTATGTCAGCCTACTTAGCTCAGAAGGTAGAGCATCGCATTTGTAATGCGATGGTCATCGGTTCGATTCCGATAGTAGGCTTTTCTCTCTTTCTTTTTTTGATTTTTCATCATTGAGAATGTCCTTTTGAAATCAAAGACGAGTGAAAAAAATGTCTTCCCCTTTTGCTAAAAGTCATCGATTTCTATTAGGTTATAGGAACTTCCAACTAGGACATAAAAAGATCCTTTTCTTTTTCTATCTATATCTATATTCTATATATAGAATATAGAGAATATAAAGTAAAGAGCTGGATATTTTTTTATCCAATTCATCTCGTTATTCTTTAATAGTACATTTGAGTCAATTTCACTTCATTTCTCATTTAGTTCAGTTTGAGTTTAGTTTTATTCTGTAAAATGAAATTTCATCAATAAGAGTGAAATCTAAATAAGAGGAAGGAGTCTTTATGTCACGTTACCGAGGACCTTGTTTCAAAAAAATACGCCGGCTGGGGGCTTTACCGGGCCTAACTAATAAAAGTCCCAAAGACCGAAAAGATCGTAGAAACCAATCGGGGTCTCGGAAAAAATCCCAATATCGTATTCGCCTAGAAGAAAAACAAAAATTGCGTTTTCATTATGGTCTTACAGAACGCCAATTGCTTAAATACATTCGTATCGCCGGAAAGGCCAAAGGTCCAACAGGTCAGGTTTTACTACAATTACTTGAAATGCGCTTGGATAACATTCTTTTTCGATTGGGTATGGCTCCGACTATTCCGGGAGCTCGCCAATTAGTTAACCATCGACATATTTTAGTAAATGGTCGGATCGTAGACATACCAAGTTATCGCTGCAAACCCCGAGATACTATTACGGCAAAGGATGACGGAAAATCTAAAGTTCTAATTCAAAATTCTCTCGATTCCTCTCCTCACGAGGAATTACCAAACCATTTAACTCTTGACCCAGTGCAATATAAAGGATTAGTCAATCAAATAATAGATAGTAAATGGGTCGGTTTGGAAATAAATGAATTGCTAGTCGTAGAATATTATTCTCGTCAGACTTAAACCGAACGAAAATCCAAAATTTTTCTAATAAGGTAAAGTAATAAAGTAAAATGCGGACAACTTTGCTCCTTTTCGGCGAAGTAAATTAACCTAAGGTTAAGAGAAAGAAGGGTTTGAGCCGTATTTTTCTCTTATTTCAGTATCATAGATCGAGAGGGAGATTTTCTTTCCGTATCTCCCCCTTTCTTTCCAGTTTTTTACGTGCCACAGCCATTAGGAATAAAGAATCTATATCAAAGAACGGTCTAACTGTATGGAAGACTGATATCGATTCTTATTTGATCTATTGTGGTTAGTAAGATCGGTGCGTTGGGTGAAGGTACGGAAAGAGAGGGATTCGAACCCTCGGTAAACAAAAGCCTACATAGCAGTTCCAATGCTACGCCTTGAACCACTCGGCCATCTCTCCTACATAATGATTATGCCCCAAAAACCGAGTGAATTGCGAGTCATTTATCTGAATTAGTGGGTAGGTCCGACTAATCAACTCTAACGATAAAAAGCTATCAAAATAGAAAATTTTTGATACAAGTCAAAGAAAGATCTTTCCTTCGAGGCTCCCGAGATAAAGAGAAAATTGCTTTACTTGTGAAAACGATTAACTCTTCCTGTTTGCCAAAACAAGGTTCTCTTCTTTGTCGGCGTATCCCTTTCTTCCCGATTCAATCACGAAATTATAAATTCGAACAAATCGACCGATTGAGGGATCTATATTTTTTAGACGCGGATTAATGGATCTCTTTCGATCATCATTCTAGTTAGACTACGATTTGATACCCTAAGACTTCTCAAACTCCTTTTCAATCCAGGTTTCGAGTTCTCAACAACAAACCCCTAGGCCATCGATCTAGTACAAATTCCTAAGCTATCTTTTCTATGGGATTGTTTTTCTATTTGGAGTGGCTCGGGTATCCCCGCTATGTACACAAGACAAAATAAAATAGGCGGTTATTCTCTTCTCATCATAGACTGATTATGAGTATTTGGATCCTAATTCCATCAAAATTTCATAGAAGGCACATATTTTTTTGAATTTTGAATGACTCTATTTTTATGTTATTTCGTACTGTACCATTCTTTTCGTTGTGGGATCCTGTTTCCATGAGAGAGAGGGAATGCTAAGAATTTTCGAATGGATTGTTGCCTATGCCTAGACCGCGGATAAATGGAAATTTTATTGATAAGACCTTTTCAATTGTAGCCAATATCTTATTACGAATAATTCCGACAACTTCAGGAGAAAAAGAGGCATTTAGCTATTACAGGGATGGTGCGATTTGAATTTTTTATTCCTCTTAGTCTTACGAGAAAGACACACGATTCGGGATCGGGATAAAAAGAAAAAGAAATCTACGCTTGTTGAAGGTAAAGTTTGGAAATAGAACAACTCCTTCTGTTGTGTATCCTCGATTAATGCAGCCTCAGATACTAAGTTTGAATTGTCGATTCTAGTATTGAGCGAAGGTTTATACCTATCGGTTCGTTATTACAGGTCAATCCTACGCTACTAGTACCAATAGGCAGCCTAGGGGAAGAAGCACTACACCCCGGAATCCATAAACAAAAACTTTGTGAGACATTATCCCTTTCCTTAGCAGGCTCGGGACTACGAAGAATGGTTGGGACAACAAACATCCATCGTGTTTGTATTTTGGATACCCGTAGAACCATCGAAGGCTGTTGAAGTGACTCATTCCCGGAAATTCGGGGGCGCTGAGAACAAAGAAATTGTTGGAGTTATCATTTCTCTCTAGTACCAATATGCTCGATGTTAAGAAAGGATCTCTTGCAGGAAGGTTGGCTAGAGATTTCGTGTAAAAACACCAGCCCAGTTCAGTTCATAATGAGAATATTTTCATCTTTTTTGATTCCCTGTATTATTTTCATTATGCACATAAGAGAGGAGCCGTATGAGATGAAAATCTCATGTACGGTTCTGGAACGGAGATTCTTTGAATTGAATGACGACCGTAACGGATGTCAGCGCAATCCGAAGGAAATTATGCGGAAGCTTTGCAGAATTATTATGAAGCTATGCGACTAGAAATTGATCCCTATGACCGAAG